AGTTTTTGATCGGAATGGGATATTATATTAATCAAACCGAGAGACCCCTTAACTATTAAGGGATTAATAGAACGAATCACGCTTTTACCACTAAACTATACCCGCTACAATGGGATTATTGTATATAAATCGACTTTTTGTCGAACAAGAAATTCGATCGTAATCAAAAAAAGATAGGATCAAAAAAGAATCATGCAAATTAGAGCGTTAACGAGAGGACTTAATGAGATTAGGAAAAGTTAAATAAGTAAATAAATAAGTAAATACCAAGTCTTTTGCTGGAGTTTTTTGACGGATACGGGTTGACAAAACTATTTAAGCCGTAACAATAAAAATACATTGTTCAAAAATTCATAGTTCCTTTTAAAAATACGTTGTTCAAAAATTCATAGTTCCTTTGTTTTCTTATCTTATATTTTTTTTTTATTTACGCTTACTTTAACTGATTTTTTACTGAAAAAAAAGTAATAAAATAAAAACAAGAAATATAATAAAATAAAGCTAAGAAATTAAGATAGGAACTGACATCTTGATTCTATATCAAAGGAATCGAGATAGTCCTTCTTATGATTCTTTCAATATCAACAATAAGCATTTGTGTTTTCGAATTAAACAAATCATTTTAATTTGCTTCGTTGGAACAAAAGAGGCCCGGCTCAGCCTGGTACTGACCGGGCCAAGCCGTGTAAAGAAAAGGTTTCTTTGGACAAAATCAAAGAGGGATTTTTTTTCTTTAGTTTTAAATATTATTTCAAAAAATATAAATAAACTATAGCAATAAACTAAAAAAAAAAAAGACTTTTTCACGCCTTATTTTGACTTAATGTAACATAATAATTATCCCCTTTCAAGGGGGAGAGATGGCTGAGTGGACTAAAGCGTCGGATTGCTAATCCGTTGTACGAGTTTTTCGTACCGAGGGTTCGAATCCCTCTCTTTCCGTTTTCGTCGATAACTTTCTTTTTATTTCCTTTCAAATTTTTAAATTTTTCGCGATTTTTTTTTAAGTTATTTTAATAGTTAAAATAACTTAAAAAGAAATGTGAACTAACTAAAATCCTACTAAGAACATTTCAAAATCGAGTAAGAAGAACAAAAAACCTTATTTAGTTTTTATTCTTCACGCCCAGGATTACGTCCTGGATCATTAGATAGGAATCCGAAGATGAATAGAGAGACAAAGAATATCACTACCGTGTAAACAAATAGTTTTAGAGTAAGCATTACAACAATCTCCAAGATTCTTTTTTTAGGAAAAAAGAGAATAGATTCTCCATTTGTATATTTGTATTTTATACCGCATACCCTACTATGTTTTATGTTTATATTTTTATTTTGATACCAAGAAATAAACTAAGTTAAAGTTCTTTTGATTTGAGATTAGAAATAGAAAAGAATTTTCAAAAAATTCATTTTTAATTTAATATAAAGATATAAAGTTGTATTTTTTCATTACCAAAAATTCTCTTTCATACCCCAAATTGTGGAAGACTCCAAGAGGTCTTAAAGGTCAGAATAAGGAAGTGAAACGTGACGATCCCGACTTATTATGGCTATACCATAATTTCGATATTTGAATCGAGGGTTCACATACTGTAAGACTTATCTGATCTTATCAATTGCTAAGATTTTTTTTTCAAATAAATCATGAATTTGTCTAGGACAGTATTAAAAATCTCATCGAAAACTTACAGCAGCTTGCCAAACAAAAGCTAAGAGAAAAAATAACACAGGTATTACTGGCATAACATCTACGATTGGATTTAAAAAAGCGTAGGCCTCGGGCAATTTGGCGATGAAAAAACTACTTGAATAAAGGACAGAATTAAGACAGATACAGATCAAACTAAATATATTAAGCATAAAAAACATTTTATTCTTGAGGATAATTGTATTTATTTTGGTTGAGTTATTGATAGAAGGAAAAATGAATAAAAATAAATTAAATAGACCAAAAAAACTTCTTTGATTTGAACTCGCCCAATCAAAACTCCTTCAACTCTCAAATCAAAAGTGAATAGAATAAATCATACTTTCATACAATATTTTAATTGAATTAGATGTAATGATCAATAAATTCATCAGTTTAATTCTATATTTACACATATCAAAGTTCTATCAATAATCTAATTTATTTTATAGAAATTTAGACTGAAGTTGACGAACAACCAATAACAATAATATTGTTTATTAGTGTCAAATATAAATGGGGCGTGGCCAAGTGGTAAGGCAACGGGTTTTGGTCCCGCTATTCGGAGGTTCGAATCCTTCCGTCCCAGAGCATATCCGTCCACACATCCAAAACAGTATAATAATCTCATATCCTTAAGCCATATAAATCATAGAATATATATGATATATATATTATATCAGAATAAAGGTTACTTTTTTGAACAACCTTCTGTATAATATTGAAAAAGTTTAATTCTTATTCTTAATGAATCTTCTCTGAATCATATCTTTTTCACAAGTTTAATCGTGTTCAAATAACACGCAGATGTAATAGAATCCATTTGTGATCTCTAAATGTTAAATATTGAACATAGAATAGCTATAATTTCTTTCAGTAGTTTATCTGACACATACAGATATTCCGTAGTTTTTTATTTCGATTTTTTTTTGATACTGATTGAAAAAAAAATAACAACCTAAATCTTCCTTTACATCATTCTTTATCCACTATTTCATTAAAAAAAGAAATTGGATTTTTTATTTATCTATTAATCAATTAATCATTGATGATTTAATACAAATCTGGATTTATCTCTCTCGTATGATGATAAAATGCAATGCGGTCTTACTATAAAATTTTATTCAAATAATGATATGGAGGTCAGAAAAATTTCAATCAATTAAATTGATGATTTCTTAGGACTTCTTAGTACTCGAAGAAGTGTGAAATTGGTGAATTTGTCTTATCACTAGCAGGTTACTTGAAGATCCAGATTCAAAAAGAACTTATTTATTTGAATTTTATTCGTGTTATTTTTATTTATAATTATTATTTATTTAGATTATTTAGTTTATTTTAAAATATTATAGATTTATATATATTTTAATATTTAGAAATATATGTATATACGTCTCTGGGGTTAAATTCAATTTTTGCTTAGACTTCTTCAGAAACTCTATTTCATATAGAAGGAAAAAAGAAAGTATAGATTACTAGGTATCGATCGAACCAATGACTATTCATAATTCCATAATGGAATTAATTCCATACTGGTTCCAAACTAAAGGAATGTTATGGTAAAACTTCGTTTAAAACGATGTGGTAGAAGGCAACGTGCGACTTGAAGGACACGATCCGCTGTGGATCCTTACATCCACCATTTTCATTTTCTAGTATATAGGAATTATATAGGAATGAAAGTGCTTTTGGCTCGACATCGTTTGTTCTGTTCACTACAACTCTCATTTTTTTTTTGGGGGGGGGGGTTGTGATATAAACTGTATCATATTGTACATGATGGAGCTCGAGCAGAACATATTGATTCGTTTTTCGGAGGCAAGAATCTAGGGTTAGTATCAATTAATAAATTCAGACAACTTTGTAAGTCTATTTTTGATATAGAAATCTAAAGGATCCAATTCACGCAAGTTTCAAATTCAAAAGTAAAATTTTTTGGAATTGGTAAAAGCCTTTCGCTCAAATCAAAAGTGTATTATACAGGAATCAACCACTCGTATGATTCTTTGATAGAAAGAAATCACAAAAAATGGTATGTTGCGGCCATTTTGAAACGATTAAAGATCACCGAAGTAATGTCTAAACCCAATGATTCAAGGCAAAGATAAAGGATCTTAGAACAAGGAAATGCCGTTTTCAATTGTCTCAACAACTAGATTAAGATGAAGAATCAAAATAGATTCGAAAGGAGACATATAAAAAAGGGATTAGAGACCGCTCAATAAATGAAATGCTTAAAAGGTTTTCTTTGCGAATTATACAACTTGAGTTATGAGAGTGCAAATTCCAAATACGAAGAATTTTTTTTGTTGGGGAAAGAAAAAGAATAAGAAAGAAGTAATCAAGTATTTAAATCAGATAATAAAGAAAGAGACTTCTTGGTCTAATTGATTTGATGATTTTATTTTATGGATCTATTTGACATTATAATTCTATACATAAACATAACTTGAAATTTCTTGAGCCGTACGAGGAGAAAACTTCTTATACGTTTCTCGGGGGAGGGGGGGTTCTCTACATCCATCCCAATGAGCTATTTATCGAATCGTTGCAATTGATGTTCGATCCCGAAGAGAGGGAAGAGCTCTTCGGAAAGTGGGTTTTTATGATCCGATAAAAAATCAAACCTATTTAAACGTTCCTATTATTCTATATTTCCTTGAAAAGGGCGCTCAGCCTACAGGAACTGTTCATGATATTTCAAAGAAGGCGGGGTTTTTATGGAATTTCGCCTTAATCACTAAACAAAATTAAATTAATGAAATATATATATAAATTAAAGAGCGTTAAGGTGTGAATGATTTGTATAGAATTTTGTATAATCTTTGCTATTTTTTCTCCTTTTTAATTTATATCATATTTAATTTCTTTTTGCTACTATAGAATGTCGTCTTTTATAACGATAAAAATCTATTTTATTGATTTTATTGATGTAATAGATAGAAAAATATTGAGAGAATAAACAGTCTTAAATTTTTGATATTATTGTCATGTCAATGGGTGTTTTTCATTTTTCATTGGAATTCGATTAACAAATAAAAAAGCAAAGGGTTAAGCTTGCTTTTTTTACTTTTACTTAATATTGATACTTATCTTGATTGATATTAATTGAATAAACCTGGGATTTTTATACTTCGTTTTTAATTTATTCGTCCGTCTACACTCTTTTGTATATATGTTGATTATATATGTAGTGCCAATCCAACATAAATTCTTAGTTTTTGTTTTTCATTTTATTTTTCATTTTAATAAATAGAAAAAAAATTATAAATTGAAATAATAATTTCAATTTATAATTTTTTTTTTTTTCTATTTCTCCATTGTATTCTTTTCTTAAGATTCACATTCATATTGACAACAGTGTATCAAATAAATATAATCCGATCATAGATAAATGAATCTATTTATCTCCGTCCCATAGATTTTATTTTATTTCATTCAAATAAAGGGTTCATTTGATTTGCTGTGATACAAAAAGTCTTTTTTTTTATTAAAATGTGATTAAAATAAAATAGAATATTATTTTAATAGAATATTAAAGTATAATAATATATTAAAATAGAATAATGGATAACATAAGAGACAAGAGTTGGTCTACAAATATTTTTATTGTCATCTATGATTTTTATCTGAAATCTTTTTTGGATTCTCATCGGATCTGTTCATTTTTATTATGTTCATAATTGATTATGAATTTTTATATTTTTGTTTTGCCTTTTTAAAAATTAAATGTTTTGATTTCGCCGTACTATTCAACCTCTTTATTTATTGTTTATTGGGATTCCGATTGTATCTATACATTCTAATTATTTTATTTTTAGTTCGGGTTGCTAACTCAACGGTAGAGTACTCGGCTTTTAAGTGCGGCTCGCATCTTTTACACATTTGTATGAAGCAACGGATTCGTCTATACCATCGGTAGAGTTTGTAAGACCGCGACTGATCCTGAAAGGAATGAATGGAAAAAGCAGCATGTCGTATCAATAGAGAATTCTAAAAATATTTCATTCTTACCATATAGGTCCAAAACCTTGTGTAAATTGTTTGAATTCTTGGCGTGGAACAAAATCATTTAAAAAGCAAAGAAATAAAAACTAAATTTAAAGTTGTGTCGAGTTAATAAATGGATAGAGCCCTACTATAGCTATAGGCTATAGCTATAGGTTCCAATTATAGGGAAACAAAAAATAACGAGCTCCTGTTCTTAATTTTTGAATAATTACCCGATCTAATTAAACGTTAAAAATATATTAGTGCTTGACGCGGGAAAGGCTTTTCCCATGAGTGTATTATCAATCAATGGTTTATGAATCCTAACTATTAGCTATCTCCATTTCCATTATGTGGTAGAGATAAATGTATAGAAGAAGGCAGTATATTGATAAAGAGATTTTTTTTTCAAAATCAAAAGAGCGATTGGATTGCAAAAATAAAGGATTTCTAAACATTTTTTTATCCTAGAATGAACCTAAACCAATTAGGTGCAAAACAAAAAGAGAGGATAGAGAATCCGTTGATGAGTCTTACCTTTTTCGAGGTATCGATCTTTTTTCTTACTATCATACCTTGTTTTAACTGTATCGTACTATGTATCATTTGATAACCCAATAAAGCCCATCCTATTTTCGGTTCAAATCTAATTTTAAATGGCGGAATATCAAGGATATTTAGAACTAGATAGATCTTGTAAACATGACCTCCTATACCCACTTATCTTTCGGGAGTCTATTTATGTATTTGCTCATGATCATAGTTTAAATAGATCGAATTTGTTGGAACGGGTAGGTTATGACAATAAATCTAGTTTACTAATTATAAAACGTTTAATTTCTCGAATGTATCAACAGAATAATTTTATTATCTCCACTAACGATTCGAACCAAAATAAACTTTTTGGGTACAATAAGAATTTGTATTCTCAAATGATATCAGAGGGATTTGCAGTCAGTGTGGAAATTCCATTTTCCCTACGATTAGTATCTTCCTTAAAGGGGACAGAAATCGTAAAATATTATAATTTACGATCAATTCATTCAATATTTCCTTTTTTAGAGGACAAATTCTCACAGTTAAATTATGTATCAGATGTATTAATACCCTACCCGATTCATCTGGAAATCTTAGTTCAAACCCTTCGCTACTGGGTAAAAGATGCCTCTTCTTTGCATTTATTACGGTTTTTTCTTCACGATTATTTTAATCGGAATACTCTTATTATTCCAAATAAATATATTTCTATTTTTTCAAAAAGTACAAAAAGTACTCCAAGATTCTTTTTGTTTCTATATAATTCTCATGTTTGTGAATACGAATCCACCTTACTTTTTCTACGTAACCAATCTTCTCATTTACGATTAACATCTTCTGGAGGCTTTTTTGAGCGAATATTTTTCTATGGAAAAATAAAACATCCCGTAGAAGAAGTCTTTGCTAATGATTCTCCGACTAGCTTATGGTTCCTCGAGGATCTCTTCATGCATTATGTTAGATATCAAGGAAAATCAATTTTGGCTTCAAAGGATACGCCTCTTTTCATGAATAAATGGAAATATTACCTTGTCCTTTTATGGCAATGTCATTTTTATGTGTGGTCTCAACCAGGAAGGATGTATATAAACCAATTATGCAAACATTCCCTCAACTTTTTGGGCTATCTTTCAAGTATGCAAATAAATCTTTCAGTAGTACGGAGTCAAATGCTAGAAAATTCATTTCTAATGGATAATGCTATGAAGAAGATTGATACATTAGTTCCAATTAGTCCTCTGATTGGATCGTTGGCTAAAATGAGATTTTGTAACGTATTAGGA